ATTATTTTCGGGCGCTCGAGCGAAACCCATTCTTACCCCAAGCTTTTAATAATATGGCCGTGATCTGTCATTACGTGCGACTATCTCCACTAAAGAAAGAAAAAAGAAAAGAACAAGCAAATCCACAAATACTAATAAAAAAAATACTAGAAATAAAGGCTTTCTACATATACATATATCGTCCAAAACAACGATTTTTATCAGCTGTAGCAAAGAATGAAACTTCAAAGAAGTCCAAATATGAAGAAATCAATATGTCTAGATACCCCCTTTTCTATGGAAAAAAGATCAAATTGATAAAGGAAGCATCGAAAGGATCCATTAACGCGGTTTTGAACCGATACAATAAAAACTGCTTACTTATCTCAAGAAAGAAAAGTCAGGAATCCACTTATGTAATAAAGAAGATCCCCCGATATTTTGAGCAGCGGTGTAGTATCAAATCCCAAAGAAAGAAAGTCTTTTCTCTTTACTTTATAAATAAGAAAGAAAAGACTTTTTCCAAGATTCTAAAGAAATGGATATATTATAAAGTATATGATATAAAAAATAGAGATAGTTACTTTTCAGAAAATTCTAATGAGGGTGTTAATGCCGATGCTTTATTCCCTTTTCTGAAGGTAGGAGAAAAGATAAAACTTAAAAAGAAATTCTTTATTAGTCCAAATTCAAGTTTGAAACTTATGGAAATAACTTCTTTTTTTCTTTTAGTTAACTTCAAGATAATAGAACAAAAAAAGAATGGACTGCTGAGCCGTATGAGTCAGGAAATTCTCAAGTACGGTTCTAAGGAAAGGAATAGACTCACCTATTCCGACCGAGGAGAACAGGCCATTCGACAGGGAGACTCGGAAGTTGCGGAGTCTTGGTTTAATCAAGCCGCTGAATATTGGAAACAAGCTATAGCCCTAACCCCTGGTAATTATATTGAAGCCCAGAATTGGTTGAAGATCACAGGACGTTTTGAATAAGAACACCTTGTTTTTTTATTTTTCTTATATTTTCTTCTTAAATTATATCTATCTATCTATAATTCTATCTATATAGATAGATAGATATCTATAGTTATAAATTTTTGTTTGTTGTCCCCATCAATCAAATTAAAAACTCTTTTCTATAGGAACGACCAATCACAGAAATTAATTATATCCCTTTCAAATTGTTAGATTAAGTACATAATAATACTTTTTCTATATAAAAAAGGTAAAATTAGTTCCATCTAGGAACTTCTGAATAAAATATGAATACATTAGATTAGGCTGCACAAAAAATTATTTAACTTCCATTCAAAGTTCGCAAAAAAGGTCTTAGAAGATTAAAAAGGTCCGTTGAGCGCCCCACTGTTATGTCATAATAGATTCGAACACTTGCCCCGGATTGACTTCGAGATCATAATTGTTCTAGTGAATAACTAAAGAAAATAGATTAAATTAAAGAAAATATAAAATAGATAGCTGTGAGATAGAAGAGAACAAAACTCAATAGAAACATCTCTAATAAGTTCAAAAATTCTGTTTTATGTTGGCAGGTCTCTTTGTATGTGTTGTCTGGAAAGAGGAGGACTCAATGATTATTCGTTCACCGGAACCAGAAGTGAAAATTTTGGTAGATAGAGATCCCATAAAAACTTCTTTCGAGGAATGGGCAAAACCAGGTCATTTCTCAAGAACAATAGCTAAGGGACCTGATACTACTACTTGGATCTGGAACCTACATGCTGACGCTCATGATTTTGATAGCCATACTAATGATTTAGAGGAGATTTCCCGAAAAGTTTTTAGTGCCCATTTCGGCCAACTCTCTATCATCTTTCTTTGGCTGAGTGGCATGTATTTTCATGGTGCTCGTTTTTCCAATTATGAGGCATGGTTAAGTGATCCTACTCACATTAGGCCTAGTGCTCAGGTGGTTTGGCCAATAGTGGGCCAAGAAATATTGAATGGTGATGTAGGGGGAGGGTTCCGAGGAATACAAATAACCTCCGGTTTTTTTCAGATTTGGAGAGCATCTGGAATAACTAGTGAATTACAACTCTATTGTACCGCAATTGGTGCATTGGTCTTTGCAGCCTTAATGCTTTTTGCTGGTTGGTTTCATTATCACAAAGCTGCTCCAAAATTGGCTTGGTTCCAAGATGTAGAATCTATGTTGAATCACCATTTGACAGGGCTCCTGGGGTTGGGATCTCTTTCTTGGGCAGGACATCAAATACATGTATCTTTACCAATTAACCAATTTCTAAATGCTGCAGTAGATCCCAAAGAGATTCCACTTCCTCATGAATTTATCTTGAATCGGGATCTTTTGGCTCAACTTTATCCGAGTTTTGCCGAGGGAGCAACTCCCTTTTTCACCTTGAATTGGTCAAAATACGCAGAATTTCTTACTTTTCGTGGAGGATTAGATCCAGTAACTGGAGGTCTATGGCTGACCGATATTATACACCATCATTTAGCTATTGCAATTCTTTTCTTGATAGCGGGTCACATGTATAGGACTA